TCTTGCTTTGCGTGGTCTAAGTAAATAAAAATAAATCTGCTTATACAATTTAATCTATATCGAATTTAAATATCAGAATAGCTGATATAGTCATCATTCAATGGGTCAGGTCCACTTACTTTTTCTTTATTTAGAATTTGATAGTGGGTGTTATAAGAACATTGGAGAAATAAGAACACCTTGGTTTGTCGATTAATAATAGGAATTGTATATATAGAGTATTATAGAATATTTCTGTTATGTCCCAGGACAAAAAATTTGTGAATAATGAGACATGAGGAGGACTACTATGTCACTACAGGTGGACTACTCCTAATACGTGCAATTATTCATTTTGCTAATCAATAAATGTTCAACTTCCTAACTCAAAGTCAGAATAATAAGAATTCGTTATAATGGTGGTTATCCTTTTCTTTTTAGAAAAAATAATAGAGATATTTTCCGCTGAAAAACGAAGGCTAAAACTTGAGTTTAGTGGAAAAAAAAGCCCTTTATCAGATTTGAACCGATGACTTACGCCTTACCATGGCGTTACTCTACCACTGAGTTAAAAGGGCCGTTTTATTCAATTCATGAATTAGCCATTTTTTTTTTTCATTATGAGTCTACTGCATATATGTATATATGTACTATATGTACATAATATATACGTATATGCATAGGAGTTCATTCAGGAACAATAAATTGGATTTACTCCAAAATAAGATTATTATTTAGAATTTTTGAAAAAAATTCTAAAAAATCATAACATAAAAGAAAGTAGGAAAGATTTTTTGGATCTAGTCATACCATTAGACTATATTGACAATTCCAAAAAACTGCTCATACTATTATCATAGTATGATGATGGTCGGGCGTATATGCCCCTATCGTCTAGTGGTTCAGGACATCTCTCTTTCAAGGAGGCAGCGGGGATTCGACTTCCCCTGGGGGTAGGGTACTATGAAAGGAAGTTGATCATAGATTATCGATAAGCCTAGAATGAATTCTTCCTGGGTCGATGCCCGAGTGGTTAATGGGGACGGACTGTAAATTCGTTGGCAATATGTCTACGCTGGTTCAAATCCAGCTCGGCCCAATAATTCACCGCTCCATGAATATAACCAATTTGTCTTCCATAAATGGAAATGCCTAATCCGTAGAAATAAAGAGAAAGAATCAATTTTTTTTCTCTATCCCTATTTTTCTCTTTCTGATCTTTCTAAGGATCTAATTCATGATACTTTACTTAATTAAGTAAAGTATCATGAAAAGCAAACAAAAAAGTTTAGTTCTTTTTTCTGATTGATTATCCACTTTTGGGCGTAAAATAATTATTGGTTACTAGTAATCTGTGTCACTCTCACTATAGCCCATATTATATGTGGATATGATATCAGTATATCATTCCTGTCTTTCTTACAATACGACGACTAGGACTAGAATGTTCTTATGATTACATTAAGAATATGTAAGATTAAGAATATGTATGCCATACACTTCGCTGGGATTGTAGTTCAATTGGTCAGAGCACCGCCCTGTCAAGGCGGAAGCTGCGGGTTCGAGCCCCGTCAGTCCCGAACTAGGATCCGGTGAATTTATCAATTTATCTCTCTCTTTTCACGGAAAAGGGGGACAGGAAGCAAGATCTAATCCCCAGTGGGGATCCTTATTTCTTTTGTTTTTTATTTCGCATTTATCATCACACAAATATGGATACGGGAATTTCAAATCTTTCCACTACTCCCGATTGATAAAGGAGAGACATATCATATGTACATTAGTACAATTGGTGGTATTACTATATTCAGTATTTTTAGAGATACCATCCTCGTCTTACTTTCTTTTTCGATTGTTCTTGATCAATGAAATGGAGTAGAGTGATCCTATTTTACCGGGAGTACATACAAAAATGGTATTCGTTTATTGTACGATGGACAATGAACTTAACATAATTACCCCGACAGAGTACTTTTCAGGTTAAACCACACCTTTTCTAGTTCTGACTTTGTTTGTGTATCCTCAATGACTAATTGTAAACAATCTATCTCATTCTCATTCAAATTGCAGACATCATTTTTGATGTATGCATTCCAGTACAAATAAATACAAGAAAGAGGATACTAATAAAATAAAAGAAAAGACCGAGCAAGGACCCTTTTCAGTAAATTTGTTGGAATATTTGATCTTTTTTATTTAATCCCTTTTTTTCCATCTCACCTCGTTTGGGTCTGTGTGTGACCCATAGAATACCGGTCATATAATACCTCATAATTGTAAGTATAATACACAGGAAGGAGAGTTGTATAAGATAAGGAAGACAGTAGGTTATAGAAAAGAAAAAGTGGAAGAGGATGAAAAATCCAATGGGATTCCTGATCCAATAAAAAATCCCATTTCGTAATTAGTATGGATAAAGGATCTTCCCATGTTATACTATTCAATTCTCGACGATGAATCGATTTGATAGATCAGATATTGTTATTCATAATATTGATCCTATTCAGTATCATCAGGATCAATTCATCCCAATGAATTTACAGGAGTTAAATTTCTCATCTCTATGGGATTACATCCCGAGTTATTGCGAAGAAAAAAATAAATAAATAATGAAATTATGGAAGTCAATATTCTCGCATTTATTGCTACTGCACTGTTCATTCTAGTTCCTACTGCTTTTTTACTTATTATCTACGTAAAAACAGTCAGTCAAAATGATTAATTTGAATCTGAATTATTAGTTCTTATCAATCCTTTTTTCAATGATTGAAGAAATGAAAGAAAGGGATTAAAAGAAAATTCCAAGTCTTAAATGAAATGATCTGGTTGGAATCATAAAGTGTGGTAGAAAGGACTATATATAGTCCTTTCTACCACACTTTAGAGTATTTTATATTATCTAATATTGTATACAATGATATTATCATATAAAGTTGTATTGTATACAGATATAGACTTTATCTAAATGGAGGGTTTATATAGATCAATTTACAATATGTATGTATATGATGTATTAGATGTACATCTAATCTAAATAGTAGACTAGTACATCGAAATAGCAGTCTAATTCTATTTCTTTTTTTCGCTACATCCACTCGATTTCGATCAACCCAAAATAATCGAAGGCCAATTCTTCTAATTCCTAGGTTTCTTATAATTTTATATATAGGTTCCGGGATCCATCAAAAGAATCAATAGAGGAAGAATAGTATATTCCTATACTATAGCAAAAGAAAACAAAACCAAGGAATTTTTTTGATTTCCCATCCCAAGAAGTCATTGATTGAGCCATTAACAGATCATTTACGAAGTTCTATGGTAACTTCTTCAGATTTTGAAAGGAAGAAGATTAGTAAAGGGGACTCGGACCATTTTTCATGCTTAAACATGACATGAGATGAGTCAAAAAAGCATAAAAAAATCTCTAGGAGTCTAAAATGTTAAATGTATGATATGTGGTGGATCACTCAGCGGAAGAAAGATCTAATTTTATTATGTGTAGAACCTCTTTGGACAACCACTAGTCACTTCCAGTAGAAAGTAAGTATCGTCGTAATCTAATAGCAGAACGATTTGTTCTTAGAACAGTGAAAGTAAAGAAAGAGAGAAACAAATAAAGAAAAAACTAGGGATTGGTTTTTTCTCGTTGTAATATCCATAATTCTGGTAAGAACAGGTTTATCCAAACAGAATATTTAGGAGGAATTCGGTTGGAAAAAATTTCCTATCATGCGTAGATTTGAGTTTTGAAATACAACTAAACTATAGGAATCATTCGTTGTTTGATCGAATGGTTATTATTCATTATTGTCTTTCCAGTATAATTTTGAAAGAGAGACAAGCTTTTTAAAAATAAAGCTTCGAAAAACGATCAATGCAAAATGATCAATTAAACAATTGATACAATTCAATTACTCAATCGATTACTCAATCGATTACTCAATCGATTACTCAATCAATTATTAATATACCTAGAGTCCACTCCTTCCCCATACTACGAGTGAAAGGGAAAATGTAAAGACTACCATTAAAGCAGCCCAAGCGAGACTTACTATATCCATGTGAATTATATCTCCTATTTCTATGAAGGAATTATTCCATTATTGATCAATAATCATAGTAGAATCAATGGCGCAGAGTCAAAATAGGATTCTGACTTAAGGCTATTGATGAACCAATTCAATGAATCCACTCGTAACAGATTCTTTATAGGATTTCTGGTAGAATTGGGAAGTATTAAGTAAAAATATGATACACACACCTTTTCCTTGCAAATTGCAAAGTAATGCTCCTAATGGAACATGTGGGAATAGTAAGACCTATTGTTTGTTTTGTTACCTTTCTTTCATAAGCAAAAATAAAAAAAAAATATACCATCAAGATAGATAACTATCTATTGGATACCTACATTTCCTATTTGATCTAAGCCTTACTGTCTTTCTTTCTGTGAAAGAATGGGGAGACATCACTACCATTATTACATACATTTTTTTTGTAATCTCCTTACACGACCAAAGAAATCTTTTTTTTTTTTTTTTTTTTTACTTTGACTCTGTTATTCTATAAGATAAGAGCCGACCAACCATCCTGATTGAATGTTTGAGTACTCGGAGTCTCTCGTAAGTATGGATACAAAGTATCTTCAGTCCTTTCCACAACTCCTAAATTGATTTCCCATCAGTCTATCCAATCTAATTCCAGACAGAGTCAGTAGACCCTACGTTAGTGTAGGTAGTGTAAGATAATTAGGAAGTCTTGATAGTCTTTCGTATAATCTTTTCTTCAATCCTAGGAGCAAAAATGGAATGTCCTTTAGGAACCTTTGGATACCAAGATTTCTGACCTCTTACTTTCGTAGTTCTGGAATTAATAAGTAAGCCTTACCTCATCCCTATTGGTATATCTGTTTGGGCCGCTACCCAGAACCCAAACAGAACCCGATTTTGAGAAAACAACTTACAGTCTTTTATAGAACTATGTATTCTATAAATCAAGTATCGACAAGCTCCGTCCTTTGCCTT